ATCCGCCTCTTGTTTTCCTTTGATATTTGGATTTTCACTAAAATTTGGATTGATATTCAAATTAAAAAGAAGTAAGTTGCTTGGGATAAACCAAGGTTTCTCTTTATATTTATGATAAAGTATTAAAAACTCTGGAAATAAAAAAACTTTAGGATTCGATATGAGGTGATTTAAGATTAATAATTTTTCATTCATTCCCATCCAATCAAAAAAGACCCTTTTATAATTGATTTTGGAATTTGATTTAATTGGAAGATAAAAAAGACCATTATTATGAGAATTCTCTGTTATTTGGTCCTTATTAGGTTCAACCTGAATATTTGTATTAAATTTCCAACCCAAATATTTTCTATCTGTATTTTTTTCCATATATATAATATCGCTTTTTTCTAGATAATTCTTGATAGGAATATTATTGAGTATGTTAAAAAAAGTTTCTTTATTTTTGGTGGAATTTTCTTGCTTCTTTATTGTTTCTAATGATGATCTATAAATATCAGACTTATTCTTAGTTTCAGAATTCATATATTTATATGAGAAAAGATCATATCTATAGTTTTTTTGAAAATTATCCTCTTTATTTGGTAATAAATATACTTTCAAATTTTGTTTTTTTTTGTAATCCAATAATGGGTCTTTTTCATAGAAATACCCTTTCTTTAAATCATCATTTTGAGACATATGGCATTGATTTATTTGATTTCGCCATTTTTGTGGGACTAATGTAGACCATGTAATCTGAGATAAATCATATTGATAATGACTTCTTAACCAGTTTTTCCATGGATTCTTTTCATAATTTGAAAGTTTGTTATGTCTTACTTTGGAATCAAATATTCCTTGTGTTCCAAAAAAATCCTTTATTTCATTCTTAAGAAAAAAAGATGGTCCATTATATTGAAGAATAGATCTTAACTTATTGAAGTTAATAACTTGGGTTTGTGATAATTTAAAAAATACATATTTTTGTGACAAGTAAGATAAATCAAAAAAAATATGTGGCTTCTGCTTACTATTTCTAAGATTATCAAAAGCCTTTTTTATAGTCATAGGCGAAATGAAGTCAATTTTATTTTGTTTTTTTTTATTAATTCTTTCTTTATCTTTATTTATTTCATTATTGTCAATGTATTTTTCAAGAATTTTTTTTGTTGATTCCATAAAAAGTTGTAGAGAAATTCTGCGCATATTAATTATACATAAAAAGATATCTACGTATATTTTTTCAATGAAAAATTGAAATATTAATTCAATATTTTTTCTTTTTAATATTTTCCAAATTTTTGGGGGTGATTCTCGATTATTCTTTTTATTTTTTTTCATTATTTCTATTTGATTTCTGATTGTGTTTCTTCTATCAATTCTATGTTTAATCTCTTCTTTTGCCTGTGAATAATCTCTAGATTTATTTTGACTAAATGATTCATGAATTATCTGAGTGCTGATTATCGAATCCTTTTCTGTTTGAGTTTCACTTGATTCATATATTTCTCTCGGTATAAATAATGGAATTTTCTTTCCTTTTAAAAGTATTTGTTTTAAAAATAAAAATGCTTTTTCTTGTTGCTTTGTTATTTTTTTTAAAACTCTTTGAACTCTAAAATTAAAATTTCTTATTTCGACTTTGTAGTCTATATCTTTAAAAACGGGTTCAAAAAAGGAAGGTGTTTTTCGAGGAGGACCAAAAGGATATTCTGTTTCCATTCCCAAAACTGTTAAAAAACAAGAATCAAAATCATCTTGTTGCTTTCGATCTCTATCAGAGAGTCGTAGCTTAGATCCGTGCCACGGTTTCAAATGAAAAGGATATAAGATTTTGATCTGAAAACCTTCTATTAACCAATTTTTAGGAAATTCTGTTTTGGAGAATTGAAGACCATTATAGCTGCACTTTAAATAAATTTCTCTATTCCAATCTTGGAAATCCTCATACCATTCCGGAGATTGCCGTAATAAAATACGGCCAATATTCTTAGCTATTATCAATAAGGGTAATTTAATATACCTTCTAAAAATTGATTGTGCTAGTAACAGAATACTTCTTGTTTTTTGTGCATATGGAATGTTTTCCCAGAATTCCATTGCGTCTTCCTGGTTGTTTTTTTTTATTTGGAATTGTTGATCTAAAATTTCAAATTCTGACTTTTTACCCAACCAATCTCTAATATTAAAAAAAAGATTCATTAGGTCGGATATAGGAAAAGGAAAATCTTCCATTTTTTCCAAAAAAAGAGGGGAATGGGGATTTCCTTGAGACGGTCCCCAAATAACCATTTTACGCCTTTGACTGCGCATAGATCCTTTGATTACGGCTCGACGAAAATCTGGTTCTTCCAAATAACTTATAAAACCCGAATCTCTATTAAATTTTGTATAAAGATTATAATTCTTGAAATTAGATTTCTTAAAACTTCGTTTGGAACGAGTTAAAAAATCTATACGTTTAAATTTTCTTGTTCGAAGCTGGTGATCCAGCCCTTGCATTATGCCTTGTTCTTTT